GCCCCGGCAGAGGACCAAGAAATTACTCGACCCCGTACATCTGTAACAGTCACAATGGTATTGTTGAAACTTGCTTGAACATGAATAACTCCCTTGGGGATTCTACGTGTATTCTTACGTGAACCAATACGTCTATTTCTACGCGAACCAATTTTTGGTATAGGTTTTGCCATATTTTATCATCTCATAAATATAAGTCAGAGATATATGGATATATCCATTTCATGTCAAAACAGATCCTTATTCTTTTTTTTTTTTTTACTTATTTTATTTACTTATTTTATTTATTTATTTGTACATCTGTACATCGGGTCCTTTAGATTTCGAGAGTCTTTTTGTTTTAGAAAGATTATCCTTGTCTTTGTTTATGTCTCGGGTTAGAACAAATTACTATAATTCGTCCCCGCCTACGGATCAATCGACATTTTTCACAAATTTTACGAACGGAGGCCCTTATTTTCATATTTGTCATTCCTTTTTTTAATTCCGAATCTACTTATTGGAAGAAAATAAGTTTCTTGAAATTTTTAATTTCGAATTGTATCCTCACGAAAGAATGTTGAAATTGAAAAAACCGCCTAATCATTCAAGTCTTTGCTTTGAAGTCTCTAAATTATACGCCCTTTGGTTGAATCATAAGGACTTACCTCAATTTTGAGTCTATTTCCTGGTAGTATACGTATAAAACTACATGAAATCCTTTACGAAACAAAAACCAGAATAATTTTTTTGTTATCTAAACGAATCCGGAAGATACATACCATCGGTAAGTTGTTCAGTAATTAAACCCTCATGAATCCATTTTTGTTGTTTCATTCCAGGTAAAACCGCTTTGAAGTATCAACTAATGTAAGAGGGATAATATTATAAACTTGTCCTTTCTCTTTTTTCACAAATATGACCGTGTCGGCTATTAGAAAGATTACCATATATAACACAAAACTTCTCCGCCGATTCCTTCTAGTCGAGCCTTTCGGTCTGTCATTATACCTCGAGAAGTAGAAAGAATTACAACCCCCATTCCGCCTAAAATTCTAGGAATTCGTTGATAGTTAGAATATATTCGTAGACCGGGTCGACTGATCCGTTTTAAATTTAAAACAGTTCTATATGGTCCTTTCCTATTTCTTCTATGTCGTAGGGTTAAAACCAAAAAATATTTATTGCTTTCTTGATGTTTTCTCACGTTTTCAATAAAACCTTCTTGTAAAAGGATTTTAACAATATTTTCAGTGATGTTAGTAGATGGTATTCGAACTGTTCTTTTTTTATTCATGTCAGCATTTCGTATAGAGGTTATTATGTCAGCAATAGTGTCTTTACTCATGATAAACTAAGATTTTTGTTTCCCCCGAATTTTGATATAATCAACATGCTCTTTTTCTTTTTTTCTGAATTTTTTAATATTTATGAATTCTTTTTTTTTTTTTTAATATTTATGAATTATTAAAGATATATACGTGATAGATAAACAATTTACTAATTAATTAAATAAATTTAATCAATTTCATTCAAATACTATATTAAGGTCTTCCCCTATAATACTTCAGGTGCTAATGAAACTATTTTAGTGAAATTTAACTGTCTTAATTCCCGGGCGATCGCGCCGAAAATTCGGGTTCCTTTTGGATTTCCTTCTTGATCAATAACAACCGCAGCGTTGTCATCATATCGTATTATCATACCGTTGTCGCGTTTGAGTTCTTTACAAGTACGTACAATGACAGCTCGGACCACTTCTGATCTTTCTAGAGGTGTATTTGGTACTGCTTCCTTGATTACAGCAACAATAATGTCACCAATATGAGCATATCGTCGATTACTAGCTCCTATGATTCGAATACACATCAATTCTCGGGCCCCGCTGTTATCCGCTACATTCAAATGGGTTTGAGGTTGAATCATATCATTTTTTTATCGGTTTTTTCTTTTTCAATGCAAAGGTATAAATAAAAAAAAGAAATATTATTTGTTCAAAACAAAAAAAGAAATCTGCAATTGTTTTTTTTTTCATCCCAAAAACCCCTTTCGTTTGTTTCTACATTCCTATCCAGAAAGAATGAATTGAGTTCGTATAGGCATTTTAGATGCCGCTATTGAAATAGCCCTTCTAGCTATATTTTCTGCTACTCCGCTCATTTCATAAAGTATTCTACCGGGTTTAACGACAGCTACCCAATATTCGGGAGATCCTTTCCCCGAACCCATACGTGTTTCTGTAGGTCTTACTGTAACAGGTTTGTCTGGAAATATGCGTACCCATATTTTTCCACCGCGGCGTGCATTTCGTGTCATTGCTCGCCGCCCTGCTTCTATTTGTCTAGATGTGATCCAAGCGGGTTCAAGCGCTTGAAGAGCATATCTACCGAAGCAAATACGATTACCTCGATAAGATATTCCTTTCATTCTTCCTCTGTGTTGTTTACGGAATCTGGTTCTTTTGGGGTTATAGTTGATGGTTGTTTAGCAATTCCATCCATCTCTACTACAGAACCGGACACGAGAGTTTCTTCTCATCCAGCTCCTCGCGAATTAAACAATTTTAAATAATTAAACAAAAAAAATACACGGTTAATAATATATGGAATCGTGGGATTCTTTGAAATTTGATCTAATCGATTATAAATTAGAAATTTTTTGTGTTTTAATATATAATTTAACACGTATTCTATTTATAGATAATGTCGTTTTGGTAGAACGCTATAATGAATCTTTATTTTGTTTTTCCTTTTATTTCGAATCGACTAAAATTTAGAAATAAAAAAAAAAATTCGCGGGCGAATATTTACTCTTTCAACATTCAGTTGTAAGATTAGTCTATGACATGACCTCTCAGAATAAATGAATAGGTTTCTGGTTCGTTCCGCCATCCTACTCAATGAATCATTAGGATTCGTTTTCAATAGAATCTTATGCATTCACAGGTTCTGTCGTTCCCACCACTTCTCGATTAATGATTAGGTCTGAATTTTACAACGGAGCCTCCAATTAAATTTATTCTTGAGTCAACCTTCTCAGTCTTTATTGGCTCGGGGCTCTTGATTTTTTGTTCTATGCACGGATTTGTCTAATTATGGATCAATCAGTATTGATGCTTTATTACATTCCCTTTATATGAGATGACTCATAGACCTTACATATTGGAATTCTATATCATTAATATTCTTTTTCTATCTTTCTCTCACCCTTCCATTTATCTGTATACTTTATATTGCTTTACAACCCATAATCAGATTTTTTTTTTGTTTGTTTATGTAAAAAAGATTTCAGTTGCTACAATGATATGACTTATATATCATATCTTGACTGGTTCTTTCTATCCAGATAACACGAAGTGATGAGTTGGTTATTAGTTCTATAGTTATCAGTTTGTACTATGGGCTGTCCATTTTTTTGAATCCCAACCCTAAAAAAACCAACGAGTCACACACTAAGCATAGCAATTATATCAAATGATTAATCGAATTTTTATTCAACCTTATAGAATTGTTCTTTTTTTTTTTTTATTATTTATCAGAAAAAGAATGAAAGAGTTTGCCATTTTTTGTTTTATCACCAGATATAACTAAATATAAGTCAAGTAAGTTCTTATTATTCCTCGTCTACAAATATCCAAATTTTGATGCCTAATACCCCATAGATAGTTCGAACTGCATAGGAACAATAATCAATTTTAGCTCGAATGGTTTGTAGAGGAACTCTACCTTCTCGGATCCATTCAACACGTGCAATTTCTTTTCCGTCGATACGCCCTGCAATTTGTACTTGAATCCCTTTTGTACCTGCCTGTTCAGTTAATTCAATAGCTTTTTTCATTGCTTTGCGAAATGAAACTCTATTCTTTAATTGTCCGGCTATAAATTCTGCAAGAATATTGGGGTGCCCGTAAGGATTTGCAATTCTTGTAATAGCAATGTTGAGTTTTCGGTTTACACAAGTGAGTTCTTTTTGTACATACGTCTGTAATTCTTCGATTCTTCGAGTCCTGTCTTCTATTAATAACTTGGGGAATCCCATATAGATTATGACCTGAATCAAATCGATTCTTTTTTGAATCTCTATACGTGCAATTCCCTCTACATTAGAGGATATTTTCATATTATTTTGCACATAATTTTTGATACAATCTCGTATTTTTTGATCTTCTTGTAGATCCTTTGAATAATTTTTTGGTTGTGCAAACCAAAGAGAATGATGACCTTGGGTTGTACCAAGTCTGAAACCAAGTGGATTTATTTTTTGTCCCATAGTCCCCCACTACTATATATATCGTGAAACGTGACATCTGTTTTTATTTTTTTTTTATTCATTCTATTTTTTTTAAGCATAACATAATATAGCGTATTTGTATTTTTTATAATATAAAATATTCTTCCTTTAAGTATTCCTCAGCTCTAATTTATAGAATTTCCTTTTATCTATTTCTTCCTCTTCATCTAAAGATATATCTTTCAATACAATAGTTATATGACAAGTGGATCTTTTTATAGGATAACCCCGTCCTCGAGCCCGGGGCTTTAATTTTTTCACAGTTGTGCCCTCGTTGACTTCGGCTTTACTAATGATTAAACTTGTTTCGTTCAAACCCTTATTGTGATTAGCATTTGCTGCTGCAGAATAAACCAATTTTAAAATGGCATAACATGCTCGATAAGGCATAAGTTCTAGTATCATAAGTGTTTCTTCATAGGACCGCCCACGAATTTGATCAATTACTCTTCTCGCTTTGTGAGCAGACATACATATATGTTGACCTAAAGTGTATACTTCTGTATATTTCTTCACCTTTCTCTTCTGTATCATAAGATTCACCTCTCATTAATGAACGATAAGCATCTATATTTTATTATTTTTTAATTAATTATTAATATTAACGACGGGATCTATTATCATTTTTCGCATGCCCCCGGAAATTTAGAGTAGGTGCAAATTCTCCCAATTTATGTCCTACCATACGATCCGTTATATAAATAGGCAAATGCTCCTTTCCATTATGGATA